GGCAAAATTGCGAATTCGGATCTTTAGTATTCTCTTATTTATGACCTGCGCCTACTCTTTAAGCAGAATACCGTTCCCCATCAAACCCTCAACAAAAACGGAAGAAATAGATGTAGAAATAGAAACATCCGATGAAGAAGATCCTTCTTCTTTTTCCGAAGAAAGGGCGGATCCGAACAAAATCGATGAAACGGAAGAAATTCGAGTGAATAGCAATAAAAATCATGAAAATTCTACCATTTTTCCGAAAAAAATGGCAAATAACGACCCTTTTTTCTTTGAAAAAAATCTTGCCACTCTTCTTTTCGATTTCAATCAGTGGAATCGACCCCTTCGCTACATAAAAAACGATAAATTTGAACAAGCTATCCGAAATGAAATGTCACATTATTTTTTTGACCGATGTCAAAGTGATGGAAAATATCGAATGACTTTTACGTGTCCTGCTAGTGTATCGATTTTTTTGGAAAGGCTAAAAAGAAGGCTGTTATCCCCGGAACTGTGGCCTTATTTCTTCGATGATAATCCACCGGACCCATACGATTTTTGGATTTTTACCAACGAAAAAAAAGAAAGAAAAGAAAAAAAAGCATTTCTAAATCGAATCAAATCTCTCGAGAAAAAATCTAGTTTTTTGAATAGACTCGAAACAAGAACTCGATTATGTAATGATGATTCTAGAAACAAATACTTACCAAAAAGGTATGATCCTTTATTGAGCGGATCGCGTCGAAAAACAATCGAAAAAAATGCAATCCTGAAAAAAACTTCGAAAAAAAAATTTTTTCAAAATTTTCGGATAAATAAATTGCATCAAATCCTCGTTCCGTACACCGATAAACTAGGAGAATTTATAGAGATACAGAATAAAGAGCGAAAGATTTATGCGGAGGATATCAAAAATGAGGAATTACCGATCATTGACAAGATCGTTGACACGGTCATTGAAAAGTTTCTTCCTCCCGTCGTTGATACTTTTCGCCTTGTGCTCAACACTCACAAATGGATTTGTTTGGCTCGGTTACAGGCTATTGTCGCGGGAAATATCCACTACGCGATAGCTGTGCAATGTACGTTTTGGAGGCATACAGCTCCTGGTACCTCTTATTTGTCTAATTTGATAGGCTTCAGGAATTTAAAGAATGTGTGTCTAAAATGTTATGAAGACATTCTATCGAAATCCCATTTTAATTGGGATCTTTTGATGAGGACTGGTTACGCACATGTGAGGTATGAACATATGGGTTATCTGGGAGACTTTATTCGGAAAATAGAGTACGCTCTAGAAGAAAAACTAGACGAGTATTACGCTTACCTAAACTTTGGCTGTGGCTCTCTAGTTACTTCTTGGTATACCCTTGATTGGCTAGATCAAAATTATTATCAGAATAAGAAAAAGTTCGAAAAAGAAAAGTCCGAAAAAGAAAAGTTCGAAAAAGAAAAGTTCGAAAGACCAAAGGCAGAAAGAGCAAAATTAGAAAAGTTAAAAAGAAAACATGAAATGCTTTTTTTAAAAAAAGTATTATTTTTCCTACATGATGATGCTAATAGTCAAAACAGAAACATAAGTCAAAATAAAATAAACGAAATCAGTAAAAAAATTCCTCGATGGGAATACAAATTAATCACTGAGTTAGAACAACAATCAGGAGAATTTCAAGATATTCCCGAAGATTTTGAAATTCGTTCAAGAGAAGCCAAAGAGGTAGTGATTTTTACTGATATCAAAGATGATAAAGATGATCCTGATGAAATGGAAGAGATGTCTACGACACGCTATTTAGAACAACCGGACTTTGATCGAGATCTAATCAAGGGGTCTGTGCGGGCGCAAAGGCGCAAAGTAGTTATTTGGAAAGTGTTTCAAGGAAATGCGCATTCCCCCCTTTTTGTGTACAGAATCAAAAAATCCATTTTCTTTTCTTTAACATCTAATATGTTTGAATTGATTAAATCCATTTTTAGAAATAGGGTGTGGAAAGGGGAAGCATTCCAAATTGTAGAGTCTACAAACGAACAAACAAAAAGAGAAGAAAATAGAATAGAAATAGAAGACGAAGACGAAGAAAAAAAAGAGATGGAGATACTAGAGGAAGAGGCGCGAATGAAGATAGCGGAAGCTTGGGATAATGCCCATACTTATGGGCAAGGAATAAGAGCTTGTTTGTTGCTAATTCAATCTATTTTTAGAAAATATATTCTCTTACCTTCGTTTATAATTGCAAAAAATCTTGGGCGTATATCCCTATCCCAACGTCCTGAATGGTCTGAGGATTTTCGGGAATGGAATAGAGAGATGCATCTTAAATGTACTTATAATGGAACGCCATTATCAGAAACAGAATTGCCTGAAAATTGGTTCATAGAAGGTCTTCAGATCAAAATATTATTCCCTTTCCGTCTGAAACCTTCGCACAAACGCAAATTAAGATCTTATCAAGAAAAAGAGGATTTCCGTTTTTTAACGGTTTTTGGACTCGAAGCTAAACATCCTTTTGGTTTTCCCGAAAAACGACCTTCCTTTTGGAAACCTGTTTTGAAAGAACTGGGAAAAAAAGTTCGAAAAATGAAAAAGAACTATTTCAAAGGAAAAAAAAAAATACTTGCAAAAGTTTCCAAAGAAAACCCAATTCAATTAAGAAAAGTAGAAATCTATGAATCGAATGAAATTCAAGAAGAAAAAGATTCCATAATTAGCAATCAAATAATTAACCAATCTTTTGGTCAAACAGTATCGCCGGGTTTGACAAATTCTTCATTGACAGAAAAAAAAATAAAAGATCTGACTGAGCGAATAGGGAAAATTAGAAATCAAATAGAAAGAATAGAAAGAATTAGAAAGAAGAAAAGGAAAAATGATACTAGTCCTAACAAAACATTTAATGCTAAATTCTTAGAAAAATGGAAAATATTCAAAAGAAGAACTGTTCGATTCATTTCTAAATTTCCCCTTTATTTGAAAATTTTCATTGAACTACTATCTCGGCACAGATTTTTTTCTAGGAGTGAATGGAAACTATCAGGGGTATGGAAATCTACTATCTATTATATAGAAGAGTTTGTTTTATTTAGTAAATTTTATTTACTAAGGATATGGAAATTGATTTTATATATTATGTTTGAAGGTTGGTTTAAGATCTATTATATTTTACTTTGTATTGTACGTGATATACGGTTTATTTTAAATTTTGTTGTAGATCATTCAAATTTGGATATTTCTACTCAAATTAGGTTAAGAACCCTAATTGACAAAATGATGAATAACTGCATAGAGCTAATTTTTCTATCCCTGGACCTAACATTTAAGAATACTAGTAGTAATAAAAAAAAGAAAAATCTCATTCCCTTTAAAAAATCCCTTGATAAGATTAGGGATATGAAAAGCAATTTACATATTTTTTTTGACTTATCTTGCGTATCACAAGCCTATGTATTTTACAAATTATCCCAAATGCAAGTTAGTAATTTGCATAAATTAAGACCTGTTCTTCAATATCAAGGAATCTCTTTGTTTCTTAAGCCCGAAATAAAGGATTCTTTGGAAAAACAAGGAATGGTTCATTCCAAATTAAAATTAAATGATAAGAAACTTAGGAATTATGAACAAAATCAATGGAAAAAGTGGTTAAGAGGGTATTCTCCATACAATTTATCGTCGATCATATGGTCGAGATTAATGCCTGAAAAATGGCGAAATACTTCCCATTGTATAGCTACAAAGGAAAAATTAAGCAAATGCAATTCATATGAAACAGACCAAGTAAGTGATTCAAAAAAAAAAAGGGAAGTATACAAATTAGCGAATCAAAAAGAAAATTTTCACAAATCTTATCGATATGATCTTTTAGCAAATAAATTTCTTAACTCCGAAAAATTTCAAGGAAATAAGAACGGAGAGCTTTCTTGTAACACGCACAAGGACCCACTTTATGATATTCTGAAAACCACCCCTATCTATAATTATGTGGATATGCTAGCTGTGGAAAAAATGGTAAATAGAAAATATTTGCGTTGGAAAAGTTTGTATCGTAAAGAAAAAGTGGATATTGAGTCCTGTATCACGATCGATGCCAACAGGAATCCAAATATTCAACGGGAAACTAATAAGTATTTTCAAATATCTATTAAAAATGGATATTCTGAAATTTGTTATTTTAGGCTTCCAGACAATCTCCCAAAATTCCACAACGTTTTTGTTGATTGGATGGGAATGAATGAAAGAATGCTAAATTATTCTATCTCGAATCTAGAGGGTTGGTTCTTCCCAGAATTGGTCTTATTTCATCAGGCATATAAGACCAAACCTTGGTTTAGACCAAATCAATTACTTCTTTTAAATCGAAATGGAAATGAAAATAGTAGTGAAAAGAAAAAAATAAAATTCAAAAAAAAGCAAGGAAATCAAGAAGAACCCAAAAAAGGAGAAGATTTTGGATCTGTTCTGTCACAAGAAAAATCTAGTGAAGAAAATTCTGTAAAATTGGACAGGAAAAAGAAGAAAAAGAAAAAAAGTCAACTAGATTCCTTCCTGGAACGTTATTTACTTTTTCAATGTAAATGGTGGGACAGTACTTTGGACGAAAAATTGATGAATAATATTGAGGTCTACTGTCTCTTGCTTAGACTAATGGACCCAAGAAAAATTCTCTTATCTTCAATTCAAACAAGAGAAATCGATTTGGATAGACTGACGATTCAAACTAGTCTAACTCATGCGGAATTACTGAAGAAGGGAATATTGATTATAGAACCCATTCGTCTGTTTGGAAAAATTGATGGACAACTCTTGATGTATCAAACCATAAGTACTTCGTTGGTTGATAAGAGTAAGTACCAAACAAATCCAAAATACCAAGAAGAAAGGTATGTTTCTAAGAATCATTTTGATTTCCTTATTCCTGAAAATATTTTATCGTTTCGACATCGTAGAAAATTGAGAATTCTAATTTCATTGAATTCAAAGTATCGAAACGATGAAAATAGAAATCTCCTATTTTGGAACGAAAAGAACAGAAAAAACAGCAACCAAGCTTCGCCCGAGAATAAAGGTCTTAATATAGAAGAAAATGCATTAATGAAATTAAAGCTCTTTCTTTGGCCTAATTATCGATTAGAAGATTTGGCCTGTATGAATCGGTATTGGTTTAATACCAACAATGGCAGTCGTTTCAGTATGTTAAGGATACATCTATATCCACGATTGAAAATGGAAAATTCGTAGATAAGAACTCTATACCCGTCTATCATATAGAATAGAAAGTATATGATAGACGGGTATATATGAAAATAGGAAAAAATATAGGGTATGGGGTATAGGGTATATGAAAGAAATATGCGGACCACACATTTGAGTCTTCCCTTTCATGGATATATCCAATATTAAATGAATAATGTAGGACTTCAATCTCGATATGCGGACCACACATTTGAGTCTTCCCTTTCATGGATATATCCAATATTAAATGAATAATGTAGGACTTCAATCTCGAAATGAATCAATAGAACTTTTTTTTTTTTAGGTCTAAACCCTTCAATGGAAAAATGGACTACTCCTTTTCTACCTCTATCTCAATCCGATTCCAGTTTGGATGGATTGATTTGAATCCAGAAAAGGAGTAGTTTTCAAATAACTTAGAATTAGATTTTTGTATATACCAATTCAAATTAATGGCATTATTATTACTGATCGGTAAAATCCATATCTTTCAAAAGGAAGGGGGAATTTTTCTATGGTAAAAAATTCATTCATTTCGGTTATTTCTCAAAAAGAAAACACAGAAAACAGGGGGTCTGTTGAATTTCAAGTATTCACTTTCACCACTAAGATAAGTAAACTTACTTCGCATTTGGAATTACACAAAAAAGACTCTTCATCTCAGAGAGGTTTGCGGAAAATTTTGGGAAAACGTCAACGACTACTGGCCTATTTGTCAAAAAAAAATAGAGAACGTTATAAAGAATTAATTGGCGAGTTAGATATTCGAGAGATAAAAACTCGTTAACTTGAAGCCTAATACCATTTGCACTTTTATTCGTTTTCATTTTGACGAACTCTTCTTTTTACGTTCAAACAATGCATGGAAGAATGACTCGGGAAAAAAAACTTATGATTGCACCAACTACAAGAAAAGACCTCATGATAGTAAATATGGGCCCTCACCACCCATCAATGCACGGCGTTCTTCGGCTGATCGTGACTCTCGATGGGGAAGATGTTATCGACTGTGAACCAATATTGGGTTATTTACATAGAGGTATGGAGAAAATTGCGGAAAATCGAACAATTATACAATACTTGCCTTATGTAACGCGTTGGGATTATTTAGCGACTATGTTCACAGAAGCAATAACCGTAAACGCACCCGAACAGCTAGGCAATATTCAAGTCCCTAAAAGGGCTAGCTATATAAGAACTATTATGTTGGAATTGAGTCGTATCGCTTCTCATTTGTTATGGCTCGGCCCTTTTATGGCAGATATCGGGGCACAGACCCCTTTCTTCTATATTTTTAGAGAACGAGAATTGATATATGACCTATTCGAAGCTGCTACCGGTATGCGTATGATGCATAATTATTTTCGTATCGGAGGAGTAGCTGCCGATTTACCTCATGGTTGGGTAGATAAATGTTTGGAATTTTGCGATTATTTTTTAATCGGCGTTGCTGAATATCAAAAACTTATTACACGGAATCCTATTTTTTTAGAACGAGTTGAAGGCATAGGCATTATTCAGGCAGAAGAAGCACTAAATTGGGGTTTATCAGGCCCAATGCTACGAGCTTCCGGAATAGAATGGGATCTTCGTAAAGTTGATCGTTATGAGTGTTACGACGAATTTGATTGGGAGGTTCACTGGCAAAAAGAGGGGGATTCATTAGCTCGTTATTTAGTACGAATGGGTGAAATGGCAGAATCCGTAAAAATTCTTCAACAGGCCTTAGAGGGAATTCCTGGAGGGCCATATGAAAATTTAGAAATACGACGCTTTGATAGAATAAAAAACCCGGAATGGAATGATTTTGACTATCGATTTATTAGTAAAAAACCTTCTCCAACGTTTGAATTGCCCAAGCAAGAACTTTATGTAAGAGTCGAAGCCCCAAAAGGGGAATTGGGAATTTTTCTGATAGGAGATCAGAGTGTTTTTCCTTGGAGATGGAAAATTCGACCACCGGGTTTTATCAACTTGCAAATTCTTCCTCAGTTAGTTAAAAGAATGAAATTGGCTGATATTATGACGATACTAGGTAGCATAGATATCATTATGGGAGAAGTCGATCGTTGAAATGATAATTGATACAACAGAACTACAAGCTATCCACTCTTTTTCCGGATTTGAATCCTTAACAGAAGTCTATGGGATACTATGGACACTTATCCCTATTTTGACTCTTGTATTAGGAATCACACTAGGTGTACTAGTAATTGTTTGGTTAGAAAGAGAAATATCTGCAGGAATACAACAACGTATTGGACCTGAATATGCCGGGCCTTTGGGAATTCTTCAAGCTCTAGCAGATGGGACAAAATTACTTTTCAAAGAGAATCTTCTTCCATCTAGAGGAGATACTCGTTTATTCAATATTGGGCCATCCATAGCAGTGATATCCATTTTACTAAGTTATTCAGTAATTCCTTTTAGTTATCGACTTATTCTAGCCGATCTTAGTATTGGTGTTTTTTTATGGATCGCCATTTCAAGCCTTGCTCCCGTTGGACTTCTTATGTCGGGATATGGATCAAATAATAAATATTCCTTTTTAGGTGGATTAAGGGCTGCTGCTCAATCAATTAGTTATGAAATACCATTAACTCTATGTGTATTATCAATATCTCTACGTGTGATTCGGTGAGACATAAACTTTCCATATTTCTTTCTAGCAAGAAAGTTGAATATCTATTTTTTATTCATCGTCGGGGTTGATAAACTAAACCGGATAGTTAGATGAGTGAAATCAAACGGCTTCCTAATTTGCTGTTAAAGCCATTCAATCTCATTTCCTATGTACAAGAATTAAGTCAAAGGAAAGAATATCAGTTCTTATGTTTCCTTTACCCCAAGTTAGATTGGTTGAGTAGTAATCATGGCTTGAAGCGGGTTCAAAAGATCAACCCCCGGGGTTTTTACTATCTATTACCATGGAGGTATTAGTATTAACCTACTGGAAGATTCAAAAAATGAGTGGATGGTTAGGAAGACTAAGATACACAAAGGATTAGTAATGGAGATTAGATAACCTTTCCAAGAGGATATTTCTACCAAAGTAATTCGAATCGGGGCTTTAAGTTGGTAGAAATTCGTAAGAAGTACTCCCCTAGATTTTGATCCAGAGTATCTTCCTATTCACCGATTAAGTAAATAACTATCAAGAACGAAGAAATCTTTTATTTGGGTAATGCCGCCCTCCCTTATTTCCCGAGAAAGTAGAATAGGAACGAACAGAAGTGGAAAGACTAGAATTGCAAAAAGAGATCTTTTTTATTCATCAATTTTTCGATTTTTTCGATAGAAATAGAATCTTTGCTAGGTAATACAATAGCTAATTTCGTAATCAAAAAAAAAAAAGAATAGGTTGCAATATCTCTGTGATATTCCTCAAAAAAGTTTTTTATTCAAGGATAAAGTTATTAATCAACAAAGAAAAATACAAACTTTTAAAAGATGAGATCAATTCAGAAGCACTTTATTTTTATTATAACTAGCAGACGGAATTTCATAGGTTAAATTCTAGGCCTTAGGATAAGAGTTTGACTCTCTATTGATCATGGATCCCACAAAGGGATCAAGATCAAAAATGTTGAAAGGCCCTTAGAGTTTTTTGTGACCTATGAGGAGCCGTATGAGGTGAAAATTTCATGTACGGTTCTGTAATAGCGACGGGAACAGTGATGTTATCGCCGACTATGATTATCTAACAGTTCAAGTACAGTTGATATAGTTGAAGCGCAGTCAAAATACGGTTTTTGGGGATGGAATTTGTGGCGTCAACCTATAGGGTTTATCGTTTTTCTAATTTCTTCTTTAGCCGAGTGTGAGAGATTACCTTTTGATTTACCAGAAGCAGAAGAGGAATTAGTAGCGGGTTATCAAACCGAATATTCAGGTATAAAATTTGGTTTATTTTATGTTGCTTCCTATCTAAATCTACTAGTTTCTTCATTATTTGTAACAGTTCTTTACTTGGGAGGTTGGAATCTTTCTATTCCCTACATATTCGTTCCTGAACTAACTAAAAGAAGTCAAGTTATTGGAACAATAATAGGTATCTTTATTACATTAGCGAAAACTTATCTGTTCTTGTTCATTTCTATTGCAACAAGATGGACTTTACCGAGATTGAGGATGGACCAACTATTAAATCTTGGGTGGAAATTTCTTTTACCTATTTCTCTAGGTAATCTATTATTAACGACTTCATCCCAACTTTTTTCACTGTAAAGAACTCGAATTTTTCTATCTTCAAAACCTGTCTCAAACAAGAGAAAGAAACAAGTATGAAATTATTTATAGATATTCCGATATGTTCCCTATGCTAACCGAGCTCTTGAATTCTGGTCAACAAACAATACGAGCTGCCAGGTACATTGGTCAAGGTTTCATGATTACCTTGTCCCATGCAAATCGTTTACCTGTAACTATTCAATACCCCTACGAAAAATTCATTGCATCGGAGCGTTTCCGGGGCCGAATACACTTTGAATTTGATAAATGCATTGCTTGTGAAGTATGTGTTCGTGTGTGTCCTATAGATCTACCCGTAGTTGATTGGAAATTGGAAACTGATATTCGAAAGAAACGATTACTTAATTACAGTATTGATTTTGGAATTTGTATATTTTGTGGTAATTGCGTTGAGTATTGTCCAACAAATTGTTTATCAATGACTGAAGAATATGAACTTTCTACTTATGATCGTCACGAATTGAATTATAATCAAATTTCTTTAGGTCGATTACCGGTGTCCATAACGGGCGATTACACAATTCGAACAATTTCGTCGAATTCATCTCAAATAAAAAATGTATAAAACCCTTGCATTTCCAAATTCCCAATCCCTTTGGAATCTAAGGGAATCGGGTTTTTGCTTGTTCAAGATAAACGAGCGATTGGTTGTCGAGAATCGTGGTTCATTTGGATAGAAAATTTCTTTCTTTTCGAATAATGATTAAATAATAAGAGTAGACCAATAACTGTATCTACCTCAATCCACACCAACCACCCTATTCACATTTTCTTCAATTAAGAAGTATCCTAAAAAGAAAAATAGGATAACTCCCCTTTTCCCGGTCGGGTCAACAAAGTCATGAAATATTTGGATTTACTTTTTCTATAAAATAAAATGGATTTACCTGGACCAATACACGATTTTCTTTTAGTTTTTCTGGGGTCGGGTCTTATATTAGGAAGTCTGGGAGTAGTCTTATTTCCAAATCCAATTTATTCGGCCTTTTCATTGGGATTGGTTCTTTTTTGTATATCTTTATTCTATATTCTATCGAATTCTTATTTTGTAGCTGCTGCGCAGCTCCTTATTTATGTAGGAGCTATAAATGTTTTAATTATTTTTGCTGTCATGTTCATGAATGGTTCAGAAGATTACGATTTCGAAGATTTTCAGCTTTGGACCGTTGGGGATGGAATTACTTCAGTGGTTTGTACAAGTCTTTTTATTTCACTACTTACTATTATTCTAGATACGTCCTGGTATGGGATCATTTGGACTACAAAAGCAAACCATATTTTAGAGCAAGATTTGATAAGTAATAGTCAACAAATTGGAATTCATTTATCAACAGATTTTTTTCTTCCATTTGAACTCATTTCAATAATTCTTTTAGTCGCTTTAATCGGTGCGATTGCTATAGCTCGTCAATAATAATCAATCTTTTAAAGGAAGAATTCTCAACTAAATCAAGGGAAAAAGAATGTGTCTAATCCCTTAATTTGAGTGCCCACCTAAAATGAAAATCAACTCAATTTCTTTTTAGAATTGATCTATTCCCAACCAATTCCCTTGTTTTCTTCCATACGTATTAGAATCGACTGGATTTAATTATTGTTCAGATTGAAATGAATCAAGATTGATAAGGGGTTGAGTAATGATGCTCGAACATGTACTTGTTTTGAGTGCCTTTTTATTTTCTATTGGTATTTATGGATTGATCACAAGTCGAAATATGGTTAGAGCCCTTATGTGTCTTGAACTTATATTAAATTCGGTTAATATCCATTTTGTAACGTTTTCGGATATGTTTGATGATCGTCAATTAAGAGGAGACATTTTCTCCATTTTTATTATAGCTATTGCAGCCGCTGAAGCAGCTATTGGATTAGCTATTGTTTCATCCATTTATCGTAATAGAAAATCCATTCGTATTAACCAATCCAATTTGTTGAATAAATAATATGAATCATAGAAAATAAAATTAGAATATTCATAAATTACTTCCGACTGGACGGTTTGATATGGGTAAGGTATGATCATGTTTGCCGAAACATAAGAAATCAAAGGATTTTTGCGCTCGTTCATAAACAATTCATCATAAACAATTCAAGTCCATTGATTCTGATCACTCATTGATTCGTCTGGTATCTAATTACAAGATTGATTTAGAAGTTAGTTTACTAGACCGAAAATTCATGATGTTAAAAATTGTATAGATACAATGTCACACTCAGTAAAGATTTATGATACATGTATAGGATGTACTCAATGTGTCCGAGCTTGCCCCACCGATGTATTAGAAATGATACCCTGGGACGGATGTAAAGCTAAACAAATAGCTTCTGCTCCAAGGACTGAGGACTGTGTTGGTTGTAAGAGATGTGAATCCGCCTGTCCAACGGATTTCTTGAGTGTTCGGGTTTATTTATGGCATGAAACAACCCGTAGTATGGGTCTAGCTTATTGATACGTTCCATAAAACTCTACTTAAAATCCATTTTTTTTTTTTACCGACAAAATTCGTGCGCAAACTATTTGGATTTGATTTTGCGCACGGATTTTTATGGCCCAAGTGTATCTTGTCTTTACCACGAATCATTTTCCCTTCTTAACAATAATTGTTGTTTTACCAATATTTTCGGGTTCCTTAATTTTCCTTCTTCCACATAAGGGAAATAAAGTAATTCGTTGGTATACTATATGTATTTGTATTCTAGAACTCCTTCTAATAACTTATGCATTCTGTTATCATTTCCAATCGGATGATTCATTAATCCAACTAGAGGAGGATTATAACTGGATCCATTTTTTTGATTTCCATTGGAGACTAGGGATAGATGGGCTCTCAATAGGACCCATTCTATTGACGGGATTCATCACTACTTTAGCTACCTTAGCGGCTTGGCCGGTTACTCGAGATTCTCGATTATTTAATTTCCTGATGTTAGCAATGTATAGTGGGCAAATCGGATTGTTTTCTTCTCGGGACCTTTTACTTTTTTTCCTCATGTGGGAGTTAGAATTAATCCCCGTTTATCTACTTGTATCCATGTGGGGAGGAAAAAAACGTCTCTACTCAGCTACAAAATTTATTTTGTACACGGCAGGGGGTTCTGTTTTTCTTTTACTGGGAGTTCTTGGTGTCGGTTTATATGGTTCTAATGAACCAACATTAAATTTGGACATATTATCCAACCAAACCTATCCCTTAGCTTTGGAAATACTATTCTATAGTGGATTTTTTATTGCTTTTGCTGTCAAATTACCAATCATACCACTACATACATGGTTACCAGATACCCATGGAGAAGCACACTATAGTACTTGTATGCTTCTAGCCGGAATCTTATTAAAAATGGGAGCGTATGGATTAGTTCGAATCAATATGGAATTATTTCCCCACGCTCATTCTATATTTTCTCCTTGGTTACTGATAGTAGGCGCAGTGCAAATAATCTATGCAGCTTCAACATCTTTGGGTCAACAGAATTTAAAAAAAAGAATAGCCTATTCCTCTGTATCTCATATGGGTTTCATAATTATAGGAATTGGTTCTATCACCGATATGGGACTCAACGGAGCGCTTTTACAAATAATCTCCCATGGATTTATTGGTGCTGCACTTTTTTTCTTGGCTGGAACAACTTATGATAGAATACGTCTTGTTTATCTTGACGAAATGGGTGGAATAGCTATCTCAATGCCAAAAATATTCACGATGTTCAGTAGCTTTTCAATGGCCTCTCTTGCATTACCAGGTATGAGTGGTTTTGTTGCCGAATTAATAGTATTTTTTGGATTAATTACTAGTGAAAAATATCTCTTACTAACAAAACTACTCATTACTTTTCTAATGGCAATTGGAATGATATTAACTCCTATTTATTTATTATCTATGTTACGTCAGATGTTCTATGGATACAAGATATTTAATGTTTCAAATTCCTATTTGTTTGATTCTGGACCACGAGAGTTATTTCTTTCGATCGCTATTTTTTTACCAATACTAGGTATTGGTATGTACCCCGATTTCGTTCTTTCACTCTCAGTCGAAAAGGTTGAAGCTATTCTATCTAATTTTTTTTATAGAAAGTTTGAATGAATTTTACAACCATTTCTCTTACAATGACAAGAAGAAGAAAAGGCCTTTTCTTCTTCTTGTCATACGTTAAGTTGAAATTCATTTTGAACTGGCGAGAACCCCAGCGAATCACTAACTATTTGATTCACCTCGTTCTTGCCAGTTCACACCAAATTCTTTGATCGTATATGCACCTTAGACTTTCCTATTCTAAGAACCCCCACATTCCATTCCACTATAATGAAAATGAACCATAACTATGTAGTCCTATTCCTAATAAATTAACCCCAAAATAGCATATCCAAATTATAAGAAATCCAATAGACGCCACAATTGCTGAATTTCTACCTTTCCATTTTTGATTTGTTCGAGTATGCAAATAAATTGCGAACACCAGCCAAGTAATAAAAGCCCAAGTTTCTTTTGGGTCCCAACTCCAATAGGATCCCCACGCTTCGTTAGCCCACACGGCTCCAGAAAGAATTCCTATCGTTAAAAAGATAAATCCTAGACTAATGTTGGATTTATCCCAATAAAAAGGAGGAAGAAGAAGAAGGAAACACAAGAGAAATAGAAAAAAAGATAAAAACGAATGTTTCCGGGTCCTACCAATTTTAAGGGTGAAACTATCAAGAAACTTACAAGAGCAACCCCGTTGACTAACCCATCAATCACTCGCGTATCAAAAAACTGAGTAGATTGAGAAAATCTTCTTATCATAGAAAGCCAAAACTTCTGATAAAAAACATCTATAAAAGCACGATTATATGACCAATTGTAAAAACCATAGACAATTTTGTCCGAACGACTTCTTTTGGAAGTTATTAATACAAAGAAATTTATTAAATCAAAATTCTTGAAGGGTGAAAAAATGGGTTTATATAAAAAAGAAGCTAGAAGTATCCCCCCAAAAGCTATACTAACAGAAAAAAGGGCATCTTTTCCAAATTCATAGAAATCAGTAAAATCCTTTGACTGTTGATGTAAAAGGTCGATAGACGGAGCTAACAATTTACTTAATATATCGAGATCTCCGGGAATTCCTTCTTGATTAAAAGGAATTCCCAGAGATCCAACAAACAAAGTAAATAGAACTAATATAAATAAAGGAAATAACATAGTATTGTCCGATTCATGGGGGTATAGAGAAACTTTTTTATTTTCAAAATGCAAAATATTAATAAAAGATTGTTCTGCATTTCTTTTTTTTAGATTCTCATTACTTCGATATGTTTTTTTTTTTAAAAAAGACAAACTTCCATTTTTCATTCTTAATAAACGAAAATTTTTGTGAATTTTTTTTGAATACCCTTTACCCCATATAGATATTAAATATAGAGCCGAATTTTTTTTACCATTATAATTTTGAAAATAAACATTTAAATGCCCCTCAAAAGTAAGTAAATAGATGCGAAACATATAAAATGCCGTTAATCCTGCCGTGGCCCAAGCTATTATTGCGAAAATAGGTGAATATAACCAACTATCATTAAGAATTTCATCTTTAGACCAAAAACAAGCAAGAGGGGGAATACCACAAAGTGAAAGTGTACCTAACAAAAAAGATATTTTGGTAATGGGAGTATATTTTGTTAATCCACCCATAAGAACCATATTTTGACTTTTATCCGGAGAATATCCAACAACAGTTTCCATTGAATGAATAACAGATCCAGACCCTAAAAATAATAATGCTTTTGAATAAGCATGAGTAATCAAATGAAATAAAGCACTTCGGTAAGACCCCATTCCTAAAGCTAACATCATATAACCCAATTGAGACATTGTCGAATAGGCTAAACCCTTCTTAATGTCTTTTTGAGCAAGAGCTAAAGTAGCTCCTAATAATACTGTTATTATACCTATCAACGAGATAAAATTCATTATATAAGGTATAACTATAAAAAGAGGAAGAAGACGAGCTACAAGAAAAATACCCGCTGCCACCATAGTAGCAGCGTGTATAAGAGCTGAAATGGGAGTAGGTCCTTCCATAGCATCGGCTAACCATACATGAAGAGGAAATTGTGCAGATTTAGCAACTGCACCAGCAAATAATAGAGCAGCACACAATGTAACAAAAGGAGAATTTACTTCATTATTTAAAATCAAGTTAGTGAATATTTTGAATAAATCCCTAAATTCAAAACTACCGGTTATCCAATAAAAACCCAAAATTCCTAATAATAAACCAAAATCTCCTACACGATTTGTTACAAATGCCTTTTGGCAAGCATTCGCGGCAAGAGGTCTTGTGAACCAAAAACCTATTAATAGATAGGAACACACCCCAACCAATTCCCAAAAAATATAAATTTGTATCAAATTAGAACTAGTAACTAATCCCAACATTGAAGTACTGAAAAAACTCATATAAGCAAAAAATCTCAAGTAGCCTTGATCGTGAACCATATAATTATCACTATAAATAAGAACCATAATTCCAACAGTAGTGATTAACATTGACATAATAGAAGTAAGTGGATCGATCAAGTAGCCTAATTCTAAAGAAAAATCATTATTGAGAGTCCAAGACCAGACATATTGATAGATAAAATTGTTATTTATTTGCTGAATAGCCAAATTAGTTGAAAAAAGCATGACTATACTTAACAAGAAAATACTCGGAAAAGCCCACATACGACGAAGATTTTTCGTTGCTGTCGGAAAAAGAAGAAGTCCTACTCCTATTAACATGGGAACTGGAAGTGGAACAAAAGGTATGATCCACGCATATTGATATGTCTGTTCCATAAAAAAGTTTTTTCTTAATAATTCTTTATTCCTATTAATGGTTTCCGATTTGCCGGATTTTCTCTCTTTTGAAAAGAGTCAATAAAAAAATCAAGATATGCACGAACATAAATAGAATTTTTTGAATTTGTATTTCTTTTTATGTATTCTTTCTGCTAAATACTTCAAATATTCAAATCAAGAAGTTACAGTTGGTCAAATCATAGGAAAAAAACTTTAAAGTCTCTTTTGTATTTGAAAATCGCGAATAAAGCATCAAATTAAGTCTTTGACAAACAATTTAATAAAGTTTTTAGAAAACATACTAAAAACAGGGAGTTTTACCCTTCCCGAGGTTTTGAGGTATTGTATTTTCCATCTAAATGCAATATGACAGTAAAGAGAAGGAAAAACTAGTTCATATGCATTTTTGTACATATTAAGTTCAATGAATTCCCTTTTCTATTTCATAGGGATCTATAAATTCGAAAAATATCGATTTTTTGGGGAAAAAATTTTAAAGAAACCTACCACTAAAACAAAAAAAAAAATGAAATTTTTTTGACATATATTTTAAGGGATGAAAAAAAATATTCTTGATTTTGACTACTATTATATTTGTGTAATTTTCCCATATCTTTGACCTATCTTTTTTTTTTTGTAAACACTAAATGTCTTTCACATACAGCTATACCAATGAGTAATTTCTCAATTTAAAATTGAAATGGCAGTTCCAAAAAAACGTACTTCTGCATCAAAAAAGCGTATTCGTAAAAATTGTTGGAAAAGGAAGGGGTATTGGGCAGCGTTAAAAGCCTTTTCCTTGGGAAAATCTCTTTCTACTGGGAATTCAAAAAGTTTTTTTGTACAACAAACAAATAAAAAATAAGAAATAAAGCCTAAAACGTTGGAATCAATCTGAGTCAAAAATAGACTCTGTTCATTTCCAACTTAGAATATGTAGAACAAGAATTGATCTCTTTACCTTACCCAAACCTAAGAGAAAAATGTAAAAAAAATTTTGACATAGAATTTGACTTATTTTTTCATTACCAAGGTGGGGAGTTTTTTTTCCCCATCAATCTATTTTGCAATTTCCTTTTTTTTTTTAGTTTCTTTGAATTCGTATATGGATCCAGACGTATCCCCTTCTTATCAATCCCTCCAAAAAGACTTAGGAAAAATATTCAAAAAAGACTTAGGAAAGATATTTGTCTTTTATAGATATAGAAATATGTGTCAATTTTGAATGATCAAAAATCCATTTTTTCAATGAAAAAAAAGAGTAAAAAAAAAAAATTATTTTGGGTTCTATCCCTTAATCTTAATGCAGATATAGTGTTACAAGAATTCAAGACGAGGGGAGTATAAAATTCACGAAAAATGAAGATCTTAAACTAAACTAATGAACCTTCAAATACCTATAGAAACGAAATTTTATTCATCTTTTTAACTCTTTCCTAAAAATATTCAATCCAATAGATTTATTAAATCTAGACGATTGCTTATTCATAGGCTATTATCAGTTCAAGACAAGCCGCTATGGTGAAATTGGTAGACACGCTGCTCTTAGGAAGCAGTGCGAGAGCATCTCGGTTCGAGTCCGAGTGGCGGCATGTCATCGACTAAACATGTCATCGACTAAAAAAGTCAAAAAATCCTATAATGAATCTAATTGGACATTTAGATTCTATAATTAAGGAATTCCTCCTTTTAAAATTTTTATGATATTTTCAACCTTAGAGCATATATTCACCCAGATTTCTTTTTCGATTGTTACAATTCTAATTACAATTCATTTGATAAGCTTTTTTGTCGATGAAATCGTAAAACTGTATGATTCATCCGAAAGGGGCATGATAATAACTTTTTTATGCATAACGGGATTATTAGTTACCCGTTGGATTTATTCAGGACATTTTCCCCTAAGTAATCTATATGAATCATTAACCTTCCTGTCATGGAGTTTTTCCCTTATTCATATAGTTCCATATTTCAAAAAAAAGAAAAATATTCTAAGTACAATAATTGGGCCCAGTGCTCTTTTTACTCAAGGTTTTGCTACTTCAGGCCTTTTAACGGAAATACAGAAATCCACAATAGTAGTACCTGCTCTGCAATCGGAGTGGTTAATAATGCACGTAAGTATGATGATATTAGGCTATGCAGCCCTTTTGTGTGGATCATTATTTTCCGTATCACTTCTAGTCGTTACAGTTAGAAAAAAAAGACCTTTATTTTCTACAAGAAATCATTTATTCCATTTGAAAGGGTCGGGTGAAATCGAATTAATGGTTGAACAAAGTCATTTTTTACAAAATACTTATTTTTTTTCTACAAAGAATTATTACAGGTCGCAATTGATTCAAAAATTGGATTATTGGAGTTATCGGGTTATTAGTCTAGGATTTATCTTTTTAACGATAGGAATTCTTTCTGGAGCCGTGTGGGCTAACGAAGCGTGGGGATCCTATTGGAGTTGGGACCCAAAAGAAACTTGGGCTTTTATTACTTGGCTGGTGTTCGCAATTTATTTGCATACTCGAACAAATCAAAAATGGAAAGGTAGAAATTCAGCAATTGTGGCGTCTATTGGATTTCTTATAATTTGGATATGCTATTTTGGGGTTAATTTATTAGGAATAGGACTACATAGTTATGGTTCATTTTCATTATAGTGGAATGGAATGTGGGGGTTCTTAGAATAGGAAAGTCTAAGGTGCATATACGATCAAAGAATTTGGTGTGAACTGGCAAGAACGAGGTGAATCAAATAGTTAGTGATTCGCTGGGGTTCTCGCCAGTTCAAAATGAATTTCAACTTAACGTATGACAAGAAGAAGAAAAGGCCTTTTCTTCTTCTTGTCATTGTAAGAGAAATGGTTGTAAAATTCATTCAAACTTTCTATAAAAAAAATTAGATAGAATAGCTTCAACCTTTTCGACTGAGAGTGAAAGAACGAAATCGGGGTACATACCAATACCTAGTATTGGTAAAAAAATAGCGATCGAAAGAAATAACTCTCGTGGTCCAGAATCAAACAAATAGGAATTTGAAACATTAAATATCTTGTATCCATAGAACATCTGACGTAACATAGATAATAAATAAATAGGAGTTAATATCATTCCAATTGCCATTAGAAAAGTAATGAGTAGTTTTGTTAGTAAGAGATATTTTTCACTAGTAATTAATCCAAAAAATACTATTAATTCGGCAACAAAACCACTCATACCTGGTAATGCAAGAGAGGCCATTGAAAAGCTACTGAACATCGTGAATATTTTTGGCATTGAGATAGCTATTCCACCCATTTCGTCAAGATAAACAAGACGTATTCTATCATAAGTTGTTCCAGCCAAGAAAAAAAGTGCAGCACCAATAAATCCATGGGAGATTATTTGTAAAAGCGCTCCGTTGAGTCCCATATCGGTGATAGAACCAATTCCTATAATTATGAAACCCATATGAGATACAGAGGAATAGGCTATTCTTTTTTTTAAATTCTGTTGACCCAAAGATGTTGAAGCTGCATAGATTATTTGCACTGCGCCTACTATCAGTAACCAAGGAGAAAATATAGAATGAGCGTGGGGAAATAATTCCATATTGATTCGAACTAATCCATACGCTCCCATTTTTAATAAGATTCCGGCTAGAAGCATACAAGTACTATAGTGTGCTTCTCCATGGGTATCTGGTAACCATGTATGTAGTGGTATGATTGGTAATTTGACAGCAAAAGCAATAAAAAATCCACTATAGAATAGTATTTCCAAAGCTAAGGGATAGGTTTGGTTGGATAATATGTCCAAATTTAATGTTGGTTCATTAGAACCATATAAACCGACACCAAGAACTCCCAGTAAAAGAAAAACAGAACCCCCTGCCGTGTACAAAATAAATTTTGTAGCTGAGTAGAGACGTTTTTTTCCTCCCCACATGGATACAAGTAGATAAACGGGGATTAATTCTAACTCCCACATGAGGAAAAAAAGTAAAAGGTCCCGAGAAGAAAACAATCCGATTTGCCCACTATACATTGCTAACATCAGGAAATTAAATAATCGAGAATCTCGAGTAACCGGCCAAGCCGCTAAGGTAGCTAAAGTAGTGATGAATCCCGTCAATAGAATGGGTCCTATTGAGAGCCCATCTATCCCTAGTCTCCAATGGAAATCAAAAAAATGGATCCAGTTATAATCCTCCTCTAGTTGGATTAATGAATCATCCGATTGGAAATGATAACAGAATGCATAAGTTATTAGAAGGAGTTCTAGAATACAAATACATATAGTATACCAACGAATTACTTTATTTCCCTTATGTGGAAGAAGGAAAATTAAGGAACCCGAAAATATTGGTAAAACAACAATTATTGTTAAGAAGGGAAAATGATTCGTGGTAAAGACAAGATACACTTGGGCCATAAAAATCCGTGCGCAAAATCAAATCCAAATAGTTTGCGCACGAATTTTGTCGGTAAAAAAAAAAAATGGATTTTAAGTAGAGTTTTATGGAACGTATCAATAAGCTAGACCCATACTACGGGTTGTTTCATGCCATAAATAAACCCGAACACTCAAGAAATCCGTTGGACAGGCGGATTCACATCTCTTACAACCAACACAGTCCTCAGTCCTTGGAGCAGAAGCTATTTGTTTAGCTTTACATCCGTCCCAGGGTATCATTTCTAATACATCGGTGGGGCAAGCTCGGACACATTGAGTACATCCTATACATGTATCATAAATCTTTACTGAGTGTGACATTGTATCTATACAATTTTTAACATCATGAATTTTCGGTCTAGTAAACTAACTTCTAAATCAATCTTGTAATTAGATACCAGACGAATCAATGAGTGATCAGAATCAATGGACTTGAATTGTTTATGATGAATTGTTTATGAACGAGCGCAAAAATCCTTTGATTTCTTATGTTTCGGCAAACATGATCATACCTTACCCATATCAAACCGTCCAGTCGGAAGTAATTTATGAATATTCTAATTTTATTTTCTATGATTCATATTATTTATTCAACAAATTGGATTGGTTAATACGAATGGATTTTCTATTACGATAAATGGATGAAACAATAGCTAATCCAATAGCTGCTTCAGCGGCTGCAATAGCTATAATAAAAATGGAGAAAATGTCTCCTCTTAATTGACGATCATCAAACATATCCGAAAACGTTACAAAATGGATATTAACCGAATTTAATATAAGTTCAAGACACATAAGGGCTCTAACCATATTTCGACTTGTGATCAATCCATAAATACCAATAGAAAATAAAAAGGCACTCAAAACAAGTACATGTTCGAGCATCATTACTCAACCCCTTATCAATCTTGATTCATTTCAATCTGAACAATAATTAAATCCAGTCGATTCTAATACGTATGGAAGAAAACAAGGGAATTGGTTGGGAATAGATCAATTCTAAAAAGAAATTGAGTTGATTTTCATTTTAGGTGGGCACTCAAATTAAGGGATTAGACACATTCTTTTTCCCTTGATTTAGTTGAGAATTCTTCCTTTAAAAGATTGATTATTATTGACGAGCTATAGCAATCGCACCGATTAAAGCGACTAAAAGAATTATTGAAATGAGTTCAAATGGAAGAAAAAAATCTGTTGATAAATGAATTCCAATTTGTTGACTATTACTTATCAAATCTTGCTCTAAAATATGGTTTGCTTTTGTAGTCCAAATGATCCCATACCAGGACGTATCTAGAATAATAGTAAGTAGTGAAATAAAAAGACTTGTACAAACCACTGAAGTAATTCCATCCCCAACGGTCCAAAGCTGAAAATCTTCGAAATCGTAATCTTCTGAACCATTCATGAACATGACAGCAAAAATAATTAAAACATTTATAGCTCCTACATAAATAAGGAGCTGCGCAGCAGCTACAAAATAAGAATTCGATAGAATATAGAATAAAGATATACAAAAAAGAACCAATCCCAATGAAAAGGCCGAATAAATTGGATTTGGAAATAAGACTACTCCCAGACTTCCTAATATAAGACCCGACCCCAGAAAAACTAAAAGAAAATCGTGTATTGGTCCAGGTAAATCCATTTTATTTTATAGAAAAAGTAAATCCAAATATTTCATGACTTTGTTGACCCGACCGGGAAAAGGGGAGTTATCCTATTTTTCTTTTTAGGATACTTCTTAATTGAAGAAAATGTGAATAGGGTGGTTGGTGTGGATTGAGGTAGATACAGTTATTGGTCTACTCTTATTATTTAATCATTATTCGAAAAGAAAGAAATTTTCTATCCAAATGAACCACGATTCTCGACAACCAATCGCTCGTTTATCTTGAACAAGCAAAAACCCGATTCCCTTAGATTCCAAAGGGATTGGGAATTTGGAAATGCAAGGGTTTTATACATTTTTTATTTGAGATGAATTCGACGAAATTGTTCGAATTGTGTAATCGCCCGTTATGGACACCGGTAATCGACCTAAAGAAATTTGATTATAATTCAATTCGTGACGATCATAAGTAGAAAGTTCATATTCTTCAGTCATTGATAAACAATTTGTTGGACAATACTCAACGCAATTACCACAAAATATACAAATTCCAAAATCAATACTGTAATTAAGTAATCGTTTCTTTCGAATATCAGTTTCCAATTTCCAATCAACTACGGGTAGATCTATAGGACACACACGAACACATACTTCACAAGCAATGCATTTATCAAATTCAAAGTGTATTCGGCCCCGGAAACGCTCCGATGCAATGAATTTTTCGTAGGGGTATTGAATAGTTACAGGTAAACGATTTGCATGGGACAAGGTAATCATGAAACCTTGACCAATGTACCTGGCAGCTCGTATTGTTTGTTGACCAGAATTCAAGAGCTCGGTTAGCATAGGGAACATATCGGAATATCTATAAATAATTTCATACTTGTTTCTTTCTCTTGTTTGAGACAGGTTTTGAAGATAGAAAAATTCGAGTTCTTTACAGTGAAAAAAGTTGGGATGAAGTCGTTAATAATAGATTACCTAGAGAAATAGGTAAAAGAAATTTCCACCCAAGATTTAATAGTTGGTCCATCCTCAATCTCGGTAAAGTCCATCTTGTTGCAATAGAAATGAACAAGAACAGATAAGTTTTCGCTAATGTAATAAAGATACCTATTATTGTTCCAATAACTTGACTTCTTTTAGTTAGTTCAGGAACGAATATGTAGGGAATAGAAAGATTCCAACCTCCCAAGTAAAGAACTGTTACAAATAATGAAGAAACTAGTAGATTTAGATAGGAAGCAACATAAAATAAACCAAATTTTATACCTGAATATTCGGTTTGATAACCCGCTACTAATTCCTCTTCTGCTTCTGGTAAATCAAAAGGTAATCTCTCACACTCGGCTAAAGAAGAAATTAGAAAAACGATAAACCCTATAGGTTGACGCCACAAATTCCATCCCCAAAAACCGTATTTTGACTGCGCTTCAACTATATCAACTGTACTTGAACTGTTAGATAATCATAGTCGGCGATAACATCACTGTTCCCGTCGCTATTACAGAACCGTACATGAAATTTTCACCTCATACGGCTCCTCATAGGTCACAAAAAACTCTAAGGGCCTTTCAACATTTTTGATCTTGATCCCTTTGTGGGATCCATGATCAATAGAGAGTCAAACTCTTATCCTAAGGCCTAGAATTTAACCTATGAAATTCCGTCTGCTAGTTATAATAAAAATAAAGTGCTTCTGAATTGATCTCATCTTTTAAAAGTTTGTATTTTTCTTTGTTGATTAATAACTTTATCCTTGAATAAAAAACTTTTTTGAGGAATATCACAGAGATATTGCAACCTATTCTTTTTTTTTTTTGATTACGAAATTAGCTATTGTATTACCTAGCAAAGATTCTATTTCTATCGAAAAAATCGAAAAATTGATGAATAAAAAAGATCTCTTTTTGCAATTCTAGTCTTTCCACTTCTGTTCGTTCCTATTCTACTTTCTCGGGAAATAAGGGAGGGCGGCATTACCCAAATAAAAGATTTCTTCGTTCTTGATAGTTATTTACTTAATCGGTGAATAGGAAGATACTCTGGATCAAAATCTAGGGGAGTACTTCTTACGAATTTCTACCAACTTAAAGCCCCGATTCGAATTACTTTGGTAGAAATATCCTCTTGGAAAGGTTATCTAATCTCCATTACTAATCCTTTGTGTATCTTAGTCTTCCTAACCATCCACTCATTTTTTGAATCTTCCAGTAGGTTAATACTAATACCTCCATGGTAATAGATAGTAAAAACCCCGGGGGTTGATCTTTTGAACCCGCTTCAAGCCATGATTACTACTCAACCAATCTAACTTGGGGTAAAGGAAACATAAGAACTGATATTCTTTCCTTTGACTTAATTCTTGTACATAGGAAATGAGATTGAATGGCTTTAACAGCAAATTAGGAAGCCGTTTGATTTCACTCATCTAACTATCCGGTTTAGTTTATCAACCCCGACGATGAATAAAAAATAGATATTCAACTTTCTTGCTAGAAAGAAATATGGAAAGTTTATGTCTCACCGAATCACACGTAGAGATATTGATAATACACATAGAGTTAATGGTATTTCATAACTAATTGATTGAGCAGCAGCCCTTAATCCACCTAAAAAGGAATATTTATTATTTGATCCATATCCCGACATAAGAAGTCCAACGGGAGCAAGGCTTGAAATGGCGATCCATAAAAAAACACCAATACTAAGATCGGCTAGAATAAGTCGATAACTAAAAGGAATTACTGAATAACTTAGTAAAATGGATATCACTGCTATGGATGGCCCAATATTGAATAAACGAGTATCTCCTCTAGATGGAAGAAGATTCTCTTTGAAAAGTAATTTTGTCCCATCTGCTAGAGCTTGAAGAATTCCCAAAGGCCCGGCATATTCAGGTCCAATACGTTGTTGTATTCCTGCAGATATTTCTCTTTCTAACCAAACAATTACTAGTACACCTAGTGTGATTCCTAATACAAGAGTCAAAATAGGGATAAGTGTCCATAGTATCCCATAGACTTCTGTTAAGGATTCAAATCCGGAAAAAGAGTGGATAGCTTGTAGTTCTGTTGTATCAATTATCATTTCAACGATCGACTTCTCCCATAATGATATCTATGCTACCTAGTATCGTCATAATATCAGCCAATTTCATTCTTTTAACTAACTGAGGAAGAATTTGCAAGTTGATAAAACCCGGTGGTCGAATTTTCCATCTCCAAGGAAAAACACTCTGATCTCCTATCAGAAAAATTCCCAATTCCCCTTTTGGGGCTTCGACTCTTACATAAAGTTCTTGCTTGGGCAATTCAAACGTTGGAGAAGGTTTTTTACTAATAAATCGATAGTCAAAATCATTCCATTCCGGGTTTTTTATTCTATCAAAGCGTCGTATTTCTAAATTTTCATATGGCCCTCCAGGAATTCCCTCTAAGGCCTGTTGAAGAATTTTTACGGATTCTGCCATTTCACCCATTCGTACTAAATAACGAGCTAATGAATCCCCCTCTTTTTGCCAGTGAACCTCCCAATCAAATTCGTCGTAACACTCATAACGATCAACTTTACGAAGATCCCATTCTATTCCGGAAGCTCGTAGCATTGGGCCTGATAAACCCCAATTTAGTGCTTCTTCTGCCTGAATAATGCCTATGCCTTCAACTCGTTCTAAAAAAATAGGATTCCGTGTAATAAGTTTTTGATATTCAGCAACGCCGATTAAAAAATAATCGCAAAATTCCAAACATTTATCTACCCAACCATGAGGTAAATCGGCAGCTACTCCTCCGATACGAAAATAATTATGCATCATACGCATACCGGTAGCAGCTTCGAATAGGTCATATATCAATTCTCGTTCTCTAAAAATATAGAAGAAAGGGGTCTGTGCCCCGATATCTGCCATAAAAGGGCCGAGCCATAACAAATGAGAAGCGATACGACTCAATTCCAACATAATAGTTCTTATATAGCTAGCCCTTTTAGGGACTTGAATATTGCCTAGCTGTTCGGGTGCGTTTACGGTTATTGCTTCTGTGAACATAGTCGCTAAATAATCCCAACGCGTTACATAAGGCAAGTATTGTATAATTGTTCGATTTTCCGCAATTTTCTCCATACCTCTATGTAAATAACCCAATATTGGTTCACAGTCGATAACATCTTCCCCATCGAGAGTCACGATCAGCCGAAGAACGCCGTGCATTGATGGGTGGTGAGGGCCCATATTTACTATCATGAGGTCTTTTCTTGTAGTTGGTGCAATCATAAGTTTTTTTTCCCGAGTCATTCTTCCATGCATTGTTTGAACGTAAAAAGAAGAGTTCGTCAAAATGAAAACGAATAAAAGTGCAAATGGTATTAGGCTTCAAGTTAACGAGTTTTTATCTCTCGAATATCTAACTCGCCAATTAATTCTTTATAACGTTCTCTATTTTTTTTTGACAAATAGGCCAGTAGTCGTTGACGTTTTCCCAAAATTTTCCGCAAACCTCTCTGAGATGAAGAGTCTTTTTTGTGTAATTCCAAATGCGAAGTAAGTTTACTTATCTTAGTGGTGAAAGTGAATACTTGAAATTCAACAGACCCCCTGTTTTCTGTGTTTTCTTTTTGAGAAATAACCGAAATGAATGAATTTTTTACCATAGAAAAATTCCCCCTTCCTTTTGAAAGATATGGATTTTACCGATCAGTAATAATAATGCCATTAATTTGAATTGGTATATACAAAAATCTAATTCTAAGTTATTTGAAAACTACTCCTTTTCTGGATTCAAATCAATCCATCCAAACTGGAATCGGATTGAGATAGAGGTAGAAAAGGAGTAGTCCATTTTTCCATTGAAGGGTTTAGACCTAAAAAAAAAAAAGTTCTATTGATTCATTTCGAGATTGAAGTCCTACATTATTCATTTAATATTGGATATATCCATGAAAGGGAAGACTCAAATGTGTGGTCCGCATATCGAGATTGAAGTCCTACATTATTCATTTAATATTGGATATATCCATGAAAGGGAAGACTCAAATGTGTGGTCCGCATATTTCTTTCATATACCCTATACCCCATACCCTATATTTTTTCCTATTTTCATATATACCCGTCTATCATATACTTTCTATTCTATATGATAGACGGGTATAGAGTTCTTATCTACGAATTTTCCATTTTCAATCGTGGATATAGATGTATCCTTAACATACTGAAACGACTGCCATTGTTGGTATTAAACCAATACCGATTCATACAGGCCAAATCTTCTAATCGATAATTAGGCCAAAGAAAGAGCTTTAATTTCATTAATGCATTTTCTTCTATATTAAGACCTTTATTCTCGGGCGAAGCTTGGTTGCTGTTTTTTCTGTTCTTTTCGTTCCAAAATAGGAGATTTCTATTTTCATCGTTTCGATACTTTGAATTCAATGAAATTAGAATTCTCAATTTTCTACGATGTCGAAACGATAAAATATTTTCAGGAATAAGGAAATCAAAATGATTCTTAGAAACATACCTTTCTTCTTGGTATTTTGGATTTGTTTGGTACTTACTCTTATCAACCAACGAAGTACTTATGGTTTGATACATCAAGAGTTGTCCATCAATTTTTCCAAACAGACGAATGGGTTCTATAATCAATATTCCCTTCTTCAGTAATTCCGCATGAGTTAGACTAGTTTGAATCGTCAGTCTATCCAAATCGATTTCTCTTGTTTGAATTGAAGATAAGAGAATTTTTCTTGGGTCCATTAGTCTAAGCAAGAGACAGTAGACCTCAATATTATTCATCAATTTTTCGTCCAAAGTACTGTCCCACCATTTACATTGAAAAAGTAAATAACGTTCCAGGAAGGAATCTAGTTGACTTTTTTTCTTTTTCTTCTTTTTCCTGTCCAATTTTACAGAATTTTCTTCACTAGATTTTTCTTGTGACAGAACAGATCCAAAATCTTCTCCTTTTTTGGGTTCTTCTTGATTTCCTTGCTTTTTTTTGAATTTTATTTTTTTCTTTTCACTACTATTTTCATTTCCATTTCGATTTAAAAGAAGTAATTGATTTGGTCTAAACCAAGGTTTGGTCTTATATGCCTGATGAAATAAGACCAATTCTGGGAAGAACCAACCCTCTAGATTCGAGATAGAATAATTTAGCATTCTTTCATTCATTCCCATCCAATCAACAAAAACGTTGTGGAATTTTGGGAGATTGTCTGGAAGCCTAAAATAACAAATTTCAGAATATCCATTTTTAATAGATATTTGAAAATACTTATTAGTTTCCCGTTGAATATTTGGATTCCTGTTGGCATCGATCGTGATACAGGACTCAATATCCACTTTTTCTTTACGATACAAACTTTTCCAACGCAAATATTTTCTATTTACCATTTTTTCCACAGCTAGCATATCCACATAATTATAGATAGGGGTGGTTTTCAGAATATCATAAAGTGGGTCCTTGTGCGTGTTACAAGAAAGCTCTCCGTTCTTATTTCCTTGAAATTTTTCGGAGTTAAGAAATTTATTTGCTAAAAGATCATATCGATAAGATTTGTGAAAATTTTCTTTTTGATTCGCTAATTTGTATACTTCCCTTTTTTTTTTTGAATCACTTACTTGGTCTGTTTCATATGAATTGCATTTGCTTAATTTTTCCTTTGTAGCTATACAATGGGAAGTATTTCGCCATTTTTCAGGCATTAATCTCGACCATATGATCGACGATAAATTGTATGGAGAATACCCTCTTAACCACTTTTTCCATTGATTTTGTTCATAATTCCTAAGTTTCTTATCATTTAATTTTAATTTGGAATGAACCATTCCTTGTTTTTCCAAAGAATCCTTTATTTCGGGCTTAAGAAACAAAGAGATTCCTTGATATTGAAGAACAGGTCTTAATTTATGCAAATTACTAACTTGCATTTGGGATAATTTGTAAAATACATAGGCTTGTGATACGCAAGATAAGTCAAAAAAAATATGTAAATTGCTTTTCATATCCCTAATCTTATCAAGGGATTTTTTAAAGGGAATGAGATTTTTCTTTTTTTTATTACTACTAGTATTCTTAAATGTTAGGTCCAGGGATAGAAAAATTAGCTCTATGCAGTTATTCATCATTTTGTCAATTAGGGTTCTTAACCTAATTTGAGTAGAAATATCCAAATTTGAATGATCTACAACAAAATTTAAAATAAACCGTATATCACGTACAATACAAAGTAAAATATAATAGATCTTAAACCAACCTTCAAACATAATATATAAAATCAATTTCCATATCCTTAGTAAATAAAATTTACTAAATAAAACAAACTCTTCTATATAATAGATAGTAGATTTCCATACCCCTGATAGTTTCCATTCACTCCTAGAAAAAAATCTGTGCCGAGATAGTAGTTCAATGAAAATTTTCAAATAAAGGGGAAATTTAGAAATGAATCGAACAGTTCTTCTTTTGAATATTTTCCATTTTTCTAAGAATTTAGCATTAAATGTTTTGTTAGGACTAGTATCATTTTTCCTTTTCTTCTTTCTAATTCTTTCTATTCTTTCTATTTGATTTCTAATTTTCCCTATTCGCTCAGTCAGATCTTTTATTTTTTTTTCTGTCAATGAAGAATTTGTCAAACCCGGCGATACTGTTTGACCAAAAGATTGGTTAATTATTTGATTGCTAATTATGGAATCTTTTTCTTCTTGAATTTCATTCGATTCATAGATTTCTACTTTTCTTAATTGAATTGGGTTTTCTTTGGAAACTTTTGCAAGTATTTTTTTTTTTCCTTTGAAATAGTTCTTTTTCATTTTTCGAACTTTTTTTCCCAGTTCTTTCAAAACAGGTTTCCAAAAGGAAGGTCGTTTTTCGGGAAAACCAAAAGGATGTTTAGCTTCGAGTCCAAAAACCGTTAAAAAACGGAAATCCTCTTTTTCTTGATAAGATCTTAATTTGCGTTTGTGCGAAGGTTTCAGACGGAAAGGGAATAATATTTTGATCTGAAGACCTTCTATGAACCAATTTTCAGGCAATTCTGTTTCTGATAATGGCGTTCCATTATAAGTACATTTAAGATGCATCTCTCTATTCCATTCCCGAAAATCCTCAGACCATTCAGGACGTTGGGATAGGGATATACGCCCAAGATTTTTTGCAATTATAAACGAAGGTAAGAGAATATATTTTCTAAAAATAGATTGAATTAGCAACAAACAAGCTCTTATTCCTTGCCCATAAGTATGGGCATTATCCCAAGCTTCCGCTATCTTCATTCGCGCCTCTTCCTCTAGTATCTCCATCTCTTTTTTTTCTTCGTCTTCGTCTTCTATTTCTATTCTATTTTCTTCTCTTTTTGTTTGTTCGTTTGTAGACTCTACAATTTGGAATGCTTCCCCTTTCCACACCCTATTTCTAAAAATGGATTTAATCAATTCAAACATATTAGATGTTAAAGAAAAGAAAATGGATTTTTTGATTCTGTACACAAAAAGGGGGGAATGCGCATTTCCTTGAAACACTTTCCAAATAACTACTTTGCGCCTTTGCGCCCGCACAGACCCCTTGATTAGATCTCGATCAAAGTCCGGTTGTTCTAAATAGCGTGTCGTAGACATCTCTTCCATTTCATCAGGATCATCTTTATCATCTTTGATATCAGTAAAAATCACTACCTCTTTGGCTTCTCTTGAACGAATTTCAAAATCTTCGGGAATATCTTGAAATTCTCCTGATTGTTGTTCTAACTCAGTGATTAATTTGTATTCCCATCGAGGAATTTTTTTACTGATTTCGTTTATTTTATTTTGACTTATGTTTCTGTTTTGACTATTAGCATCATCATGTAGGAAAAATAATACTTTTTTTAAAAAAAGCATTTCATGTTTTCTTTTTAACTTTTCTAATTTTGCTCTTTCTGCCTTTGGTCTTTCGAACTTTTCTTTTTCGAACTTTTCTTTTTCGGACTTTTCTTTTTCGAACTTTTTCTTATTCTGATAATAATTTTGATCTAGCCAATCAAGGGTATACCAAGAAGTAACTAGAGAGCCACAGCCAAAGTTTAGGTAAGCGTAATACTCGTCTAGTTTTTCTTCTAGAGCGTACTCTATTTTCCGAATAAAGTCTCCCAGATAACCCATATGTTCATACCTCACATGTGCGTAACCAGTCCTCATCAAAAGATCCCAATTAAAATGGGATTTCGATAGAATGTCTTCATAACATTTTAGACACACATTCTTTAAATTCCTGAAGCCTATCAAATTAGACAAATAAGAGGTACCAGGAGCTGTATGCCTCCAAAACGTACATTGCACAGCTATCGCGTAGTGGATATTTCCCGCGACAATAGCCTGTAACCGAGCCAAACAAATCCATTTGTGAGTGTTGAGCACAAGGCGAAAAGTATCAACGACGGGAGGAAGAAACTTTTCAATGACCGTGTCAACGATCTTGTCAATGATCGGTAATTCCTCATTTTTGATATCCTCCGCATAAATCTTTCGCTCTTTATTCTGTATCTCTATAAATTCTCCTAGTTTATCGGTGTACGGAACGAGGATTTGATGCAATTTATTTATCCGAAAATTTTGAAAAAATTTTTTTTTCGAAGTTTTTTTCAGGATTGCATTTTTTTCGATTGTTTTTCGACGCGATCCGCTCAATAAAGGATCATACCTTTTTGGTAAGTATTTGTTTCTAGAATCATCATTACATAATCGAGTTCTTGTTTCGAGTCTATTCAAAAAACTAGATTTTTTCTCGAGAGATTTGATTCGATTTAGAAATGCTTTTTTTTCTTTTCTTTCTTTTTTTTCGTTGGTAAAAATCCAAAAATCGTATGGGTCCGGTGGATTATCATCGAAGAAATAAGGCCACAGTTCCGGGGATAACAGCCTTCTTTTTAGCCTTTCCAAAAAAATCGATACACTAGCAGGACACGTAAAAGTCATTCGATATTTTCCATCACTTTGACATCGGTCAAAAAAATAATGTGACATTTCATTTCGGATAGCTTGTTCAAATTTATCGTTTTTTATGTAGCGAAGGGGTCGATTCCACTGATTGAAATCGAAAAGAAGAGTGGCAAGATTTTTTTCAAAGAAAAAAGGGTCGTTATTTGCCATTTTTTTCGGAAAAATGGTAGAATTTTCATGATTTTTATTGCTATTCA